GAATTAGATCTCTATTAGTATTCCTAAAAAAATAAGTAACACCCCTCCCATCAAATTCAATAAAACACCAAATGCTAAGAGAGAATTTATTTTTTGTTCATATATATTGTTTAAGTATAATTTCTTTGAGGATCCTAGAAAAATACAAAAATATAAACTTAAGTAGTAAAATAAACTTATCACTGAACCTAATACCAATAAAAGCAAAAAAGATCAAATAGTATTGCTTATTCTTCTCACAACTACAATTCATTTAGAAATAAATCCTAATAACGGAGGCAATCCACCTAAAGATATAAGCATCACTATAATTCCATTCCTATAGACATTGAATTTCATTAATGTATTTAGGTTTTTTATTACTCCAAAGTTTATATATCATAAATTTATGAATACACACAATGAGATTAAAATATAAATTAAAAAATATATCTTCATTCTTCAAACTCTTTGAGATATAGCAAATATTATTCACCCTAAATGACCAATAGAAGAATAGGCTAAAATAGCTCGAACCTGAGTTTGATTTATTCCTCCAATTCCCCCTACCAATCTAGATCTCCCAGCTAAAAAACAAAGTATTAAAACAAAATAATGCATTAAATTTAGTTCAAATAAAGAATTAATTAACAAAATTGGTGCAACTTTTTGTCAAGTTGCTAATAATATGCAAGAAATCCAAGGCAATCCAGCCATTACCCTTGGAAGTCAATAATGAAATGGAAATATACCCATTTTTATAATTAAACCTCTTCTAATAACTAAAAGTCTTACCAAAGAAAATTGTATATTGCCAATATTCTCTCAACTAAAAGAAATTCTATATCTACTCAACCTCCCAAATATTAATAGACTAGATCCTAAAGCCTGAATAATAAAATATTTCACAGCTGATTCTCTTTCAGATATTCTTTTTTGATAAACTAAGATTGGTAAAAAACCAATTAGATTAATCTCAAGACCAGCTCAAATCCCTAATCAATGAGAAGAAGAAATAGAAAATAAGGTCCCAAAAACTATAGTAAATATAAATAGAAATCCAAATGGTAAACTTGAAAACATAAGAAAAAGGATGAATTCGAATCACCCAAAATAAAGTTAGCAGCCCTATTTTACTCCTAGTTTTTTCTATTGAGCTCAATCTAACGAACCTTCATTTCATTCATGAAACAATCCAACTAACAAAATAACCAAAAAAATAAAAGAACAGAATACTATATTGTAAGAAAAACTTACCCTTATTCTTACTAAAACTGGAAATAGTAATACAATTTCTACATCAAAAATTAAAAAAATAATAGCTAATAGGAAAAATCGCAAAGAAAAAGGTAAACGGGCTGATTTTACAGGATCAAATCCACATTCAAATGGAGAATTTTTTTCTCGATCACTTAAAGCACGCTTAGATAAGATTCATCCCAATATTATTACCAAAATAGATAACCCAAGACCAATTATTCTTCTAAGAACAGTTCTTAACATTATAGTATTAGAAACAAATTTATTCCATATTAATCAACATCAATGATTTCCGTTCATCCGGCGTAATACCTAAAACTAAACAAGTAATCATACTTACAATCTCCTAATTAACAGCTAGGCGCCTCTATTTTGGCTTTTGTTTATAATACAAAAAAGGACTTTCACCTCAATGATACGGGCCGAAACCGCATGCAAATTTCTCGCTTTTTGTATAATTGACCTAAAGATTATAAAAATCTATTTTTTGAATGCAAATCAAATCTTTTTAATTTAAAGTATTAAGTCCTTCTCTTAGAGGCACTTTATTTCTATGCCGTTTTTAGATTAAAAATCTAACACTTATATCCTCAGTCATCTAAGATTATTTTAATTTATTAGCACCCTCATCAATAGATAGATAGATATAAAAATAATCAGACTACATCGACAAAATGTCAATACCAAGCAGCCGCTTCAAATCCAAAATGATGCCCTGTAGAAAAATGTTGTAATCAAACTCGAGCTAAACATACTGTTAAAAAAGTTCTACCAATCAATACATGTAATCCATGGAATCCTGTCGCTACAAAAAAAGTTGATCCATAAGCTCCATCTGCAATTGTAAATCTAGCTTCATAATATTCTATTGCTTGCAAGAAAGTAAAATAGACACCTAAAGTTACAGTCCCAATTAAACCTTGAATTCCTCCTGGTCGGTCTCCTTCTATTAGACTATGATGAGCTCATGTTACTGTTACACCAGAAGCTAATAATACCCCAGTATTGAGTAAAGGAACTTCAAACGGATTTAAAGGTACAATTCCCACAGGTGGCCAACAAGAACCTAGTTCAATTCTTGGAGCCAAGCTACTATGAAAATAAGCTCAAAAGAAAGCAAAAAAGAAACAAACTTCCGAAACAATAAATAAAATTATACCCCACCGAAGACCTTTAGAAACCTTAATTGTATGAAGCCCTTGGAATGTAGCTTCACGAATTACATCTCGTCACCATTGAATTATTGTTAATGAAATTAAAATTAAACCTAAAATTATAGTAATATAAGAATAACCATGAAATCATCCCGCTAGGCCAGAAGTCAAAAATAAAGCTCCTATTGAACCCGTTAATGGTCATGGTCTAAATTCCACCAAATGAAAAGGATTTCGTCCCATCTATCCTGAAGCGCAATCGCTTCCTTAGCATCTTCAGTGCTATGCTCTAAAATATAAGCTATCAGAATACTTTAGAATAAAATGTATCTAAATAGTAGAGTGATTAAAGCTAAAATTATTAATGTAATAAAGAAGTTAAATGATTTTATTTGTAATTCTTGATTTTGTTTTGATATAGAACTAAGTGTTATTAAAGCTCCTTGACCTCCAATAATTTCTAATCATCCTTGGTCGATAGATTTTATTAGATTTGTACCTAAAATTATAGAAAAACTAGTGAGTGGTTGGGCTCTAATGGGAGCTAAGAATCACATAGTGTTGAAAAAATATTTTGTTTTATTTATCTTTTTAGGAAAAAAATCTTCATCCCACAAAACTCCAGCAAAGAATAAACCAAGTAAGATGACTGTGATAGTAAGTATTTTATGAGTTAAGGGAATAATGAAAGGGCATGGATTGAATTGTAAAAAAATAGTTTGTAGGAAGAACCCGGCTGAAATAGCCGAAAGACTTAAGATGAGTGTAGAAAAATTAATATAATAGTCCTTTTCATGTTTAGAATGAAAGGGGATATTCTTTGGAGCTCCTCATAATGAACAGAAAGAAAGACGTAAAGAATAAGCAGCTGTTATTCCTGTAGCTAAAAAGATTAGAAATACTATAAGAAAATTTGTAGGTTCAAATAGAGAAATCTCTAAAATTAAATCTTTTGAATAAAATCCTCTAAGAAAAGGAGCTCCACATAAAGATAAATTTGCAATGTTTATGCAAGAAATGGTAAGAGGGGCTTGATTATAAATTATTCCTATTGAGCGAATGTCTTGTGTATTAGATCTATTGTGAATAATGGCACCGGCACATAAAAACAATAAAGCCTTAAAAAGGGCATGTGTATAAAGATGAAATAAGGCTAGATAAGGTATTCCTATTCCTAATCTTATTATTATAACTCCTAATTGTCTAAGTGTAGATAAGGCAATAATTTTTTTAAGATCGTTTTCGTAGTTGGCACCAATACCTGCCATTAAAAGCGTTAGAACTGAAATAAATAATAAAGTTGGCTTAAAGAATGCACAAGTTGACAAAAAAGGAAAAAAACGAATCAAAAGGAATACTCCTGCTGTAACTAGTGTTGAAGAATGAACTAGGGCTGAAACAGGAGTTGGAGCAGCCATAGCGGCTGGGAGTCATCTAGAAAAAGGAATCTGAGCTCTTTTAGTTATTGCTGCAATTAAAATAGTTAACCCTACAAAAATTCTTAGATGAAAGTCGAACATTAAAGTAATAGTTCAATGACCTTGAAGCACTAAGATCCCAATTGAGATTAGAATTATAACATCTCCAATACGATTAGCTAAAACAGTTAGTATACCGGCTCCTAAAGATTTTATATTCTGATAATAGATTACTAAGGCAAAAGAAACAATTCCTAATCCATCTCATCCCAATAAAAGAGCTGGGAGTCTGGGAATAAAGACTAATAAATTTATAGAAGCTACAAAAAGTATAACTAATCATGTAAATCGTTTTAAAAATGGATCGTGAGATATATATCTTGAGGAAAATATCATGACACAACCTGAAATTAGACAAACTACATTTCTGAAACTTAAACTTACAGGATCCAAAATAATTCTAAATGCTATGTTGCAAGAACTTAAATTTAGAATGCTCCATTCGATTAAGAAAGAAATGTTTTGTATAGCGAAATAACAAGTTAAAGGAAAGATTATAAAGCTATAAAGAAGTAAAAATAAAGATCTAATGGAAGAGGACTTAAGTTTTAAAAACATGGTTAAGTAAGAATCTTTCTCTTCTTTAGCTCCACAGGCTAGCATTTTATTATAAACTAACTTAACTTAATTAAATTCATATAAATACGATTTCTCTTTTTATAATTAAGATATTTGCAGGTAACCAATGAAGAAATAATAATAGATATCCTAAGGCTCTGAAATTACTAAAAGGTTTAATGTATTTAGGATTACCTCCATGTTGGCTACAGGTAAATAAATACATACTATAAAGAGCAGCCAAGAAGCTTATTAAACCTAAAGACAATAAGTAATAGGAGGAACTAAAAATAATTGAGGGAAAAATTATAATTTCTCCTAATAGATTAATTCTTGGAGGTGCTGCTATATTTATAATGGAAAACATAAATCATCATAAAGTTAATAAAGGGAGGAGTATTAGTATTCCTTTAGCTAAAAATAATCTTCGTCTATGAACTTTTTCATATGTGAAATTTGCGAGAGCAAAGAGAGCTGAAGAACAAAATCCATGAGAAATTATTAGAACTAAAGCACCTCTTCATCCTCAAGATCTGTTAGAAAAAGCTCCAGCTAATATTAAAGATATATGTCCTACTGATGAATAAGCAATAAGTGATTTAAAGTCGATTTGGCGAAAACAAATAACGCTGGTGAGAACACCTCCTCATAAACCTAAAGAAAAAATAAAAATAATGGAATTGGAATAAAAGAAATTAAAGTACTGGTACATACGGAGAATTCCGTAACCTCCAAGTTTTAATAAAATGGCAGCTAGAACTATAGATCCTGCTACGGGAGCTTCTACATGAGCTTTTGGAAGTCACAAATGTACTGTAAATATAGGTAATTTTACTAAAAAAGCTGTAAAGATTATAAAAGTTATGAAGTTTCAGGTTCATCTTAAGTAGGTATCTACATGTTCTGCTCGTAATCTCGATATAATTAGCATGTTTGAACAAGAATTTTCTTGGATGGCTCAAAGAATAATTAATAATAATGGTAGCGAAGCTGCCACTGTATAAATTATTATATATATCCCAGCTTGTAAACGTTCGGGTTGATAACCTCATCCGAGAATTAGTATTAGAGTGGGAATAAGAGATGCTTCAAAAAAGAAATAGAAGTATATAATACTACTTATAGAAAAAGCAATTACTAAAATTAAAGTTAAGAGAAATAAAAAGAAAGAAAATAGTTTATCTCTATTATTTTTGATTTTTACACTTGATTGACTTGCTAATATTATTATTAACCTAATTCAGAGAGTTAAAGAAATTAGCATGGAGGATATTGAATCTTGAGTAATATATATATTTAGTTGTTCATAATTTCAAACGGAACTATATAAGTGAAAAAAAGAAAGCAAACTTGCTAAGGATAAAACTCAAATTTTCTGGTATCACCTTCATACTTTAGAACTTAAACTTAGTGAAAAAAGTGTTATTAAAATGATTCCTAACATTTTTGTGAAGAAAATCTAGAAACGTAGTCATTTCCCTGAGCTCGAATTATGGAAACAAGAATTGCTAAACCTAGACTTGCTTCACAAGCACCTAAAGTAATCAGAATTAGTGATATTTCACCATTAAAAGAAATATTATTTGCTAAAGAAAATATTATAATAAATAGATTTATAGTGGCGGCCTCCAAACTTAATAAAATTCTTAATAAATGTTTATATTGTAAAGATAAAGCTACTAAAGCTATTGTAAATCCTAATATACTAATTAAAGTTAAAGAAAATGTTCTCATATCTTAAGTAATAGTAGCTCAAAATAGAGCGTTGGTCTTGTAAGCCAAAGGTTAAGTTTTATTACTTCTATTACTAATATAAAGTCACTGAGTGAGTCGAACACTCAAAATTTGTTTTCAAGACAAACCTTCCCCTCGGATAGCAACTAATATGTTTTAGAAATCTAAAATATTATCTCATAAAATTTGACTTAATGGGGATAATAGGAAGTAAGTAAAATAAAGTCCTGTAAATACTTGTCCTACTTGTTCATATGGGGCTTCTACAGGACAGCTTCCAATTCAGGTAAGAATTAAGAAAATTCCAATAAAAGTTCAGAATAAAATTTGATTTAGTGGATAGAAAGAAAAGGACCGAAATTTTCCAAAATGAGTTAATGGGACAATTAATAAAATGACTACCGAAGCTACTAAACCAATTACACCGCCTAATTTATTAGGAATTGAACGCAGAATAGCATAGGCGAATAAAAAGTATCATTCTGGCTGAATATGAACAGGAGTAACTAAAGGATTAGCAGGAATAAAATTTTCCGGATCCGTTAATAATTGAGGAAAAAATAGTACTAAAAAAGTTAAGAATATTACTATAACAACAAAGCCTACTACATCTTTAAAACTATAATATGAATGAAATGGAACTTTATCACCATCTCTGTTAAGTCCTAAAGGATTATTAGATCCTGTTTCATGTAGAAATAAGAGATGAAGTATAGTTAACCCGGCAATAGCAAAAGGAAGTAAAAAGTGTAAAGCAAAAAAACGAGTGAGAGTAGCATTATCAACTGCAAAACCTCCTCAGACTCATTCTACGAGTATTTTTCCTAAATATGGAATAGCTGAAAGTAAATTTGTAATTACAGTAGCTCCTCAGAAAGATATTTGTCCTCAGGGAAGAACATAGCCTAAAAAGGCAGTTCCCATAGTTAGCAAAAGGAGTACTACACCAATATTTCAGGTGTGGATATTTACATGGGATCCATAATATATTCCACGACCAATATGAAAATAGATACAAATAAAAAATCAGGAAGCTCCATTAGCATGAATTGCTCGTAAAAGTCATCCATAACTTACATCTCGTCTAATATGAACTACTGAACTAAAAGCGAGATCTACATGAGCTGTATAATGTATTGCTAAAAATAATCCAGTTAAAATCTGAATAACTAAACAAAGTCCTAATAATGAACCAAAATTTCATCATACGGAAAGATTTAAAGGAGCTGGTAAATCAACTAACAAATTATTAACTATTTTTAACACAGGGTGTGATTTTCGTAATGGTCTACGCATGTTATTTTTTGAATGGGCGTAAAGAAGCCTGCTGGTAATAACAAATTTTTACAACTACAACCAAATTGATTAATAAAATAGTTCCTAATCCAATTAAGATTGAAGTAGTGTGTGAAGAAACCAATTGATTACCGTATATTTTTAATCTTTTTAATTGAGAAAAATCAAATGAGTAAGAGATTAAACTTATATCTCCAAATATATAAAAATATAATGTGATTAAAGTTAAGACTACCGTAAAAGTAAAGAAAACTAGAGCGCCTATGCCTCTGAATAAAACATTAGGGGATAAAGCAGATACATACGCAAATATTACTAATAAACCTCCAACATAAATAAGAAATAAAATATATCCGTATCAAGAAGAAAGTAGCATTGCAGTAAGTATACATATTAAAAGAGTGGAAATTATAATTGATAGTCCTAAGCTCAAAGGTTGAGCTATTAATGGAAATAAAAACACTCTAGATAATAAAAACGCTATGATAGTTAATGCTGTCATTTATCGAACTGTAGGATTATTACCTAATTTTTAACTTCCAATGCTAATGTTTTTGTTAAACTACAGCTTCGTTAGTAATACAATAAGTATGTTATTACATGAATTATTAATAATAATGATAACGAGACTGGGAGAAATCTCTTTCATGTTAATCCTATTAATAAATCGTAACGAAATCGAGGATATCTACCTCGAACTCAAATGAAAGCAAATGCGAAAAATAAAATTTTTAGTATAAAAGCAATATCTCTTTCTATAATGATTATAGACGGGCCCCCAAAAAAAATAAGAGCAGAAAGAAGTCTTATAATTAAAATATTAGCATATTCGGCTAAGAAAATTAGTGCAAATCCTGCAGAACCATATTCAATATTAAATCCTGAAACTAGCTCAGATTCTCCTTCAGCAAAATCGAAGGGAGCTCGGTTGGTTTCAGCTACGCAAGTAACAAATCATATTAAAGAAATTGGCAACATTAAAAACCTTAATCAAATATACTCTTGAGCTTCTTTAATTTCAATAAAACTAAAAGTACCGACTAAAAATAAGGGAAATAGTAAAATTAAAGCTATGCTAATTTCGTAAGAAATTGTTTGAGCAATAGCTCGAAGGCTTCCTAATAAAGCATATTTTGAATTTGAAGCTCAACCGGCTAACAAAGTACCATAAACATTTAAGCTGGATACACATAGAAAAAAAAGAATTCCTCATTTAAAGTATCTCAGAGAATATAAACTAGGATATAGTTGTCACAAAAGAAGAGCTAAGATAAAACTGAAGATAGGAGCTCCGAAGTAAGGAGAATAATTTGCTATTGTTGGCTTTGCGATTTCTTTAGTTAAAAGTTTTGCAGCATCTGCGATTGGTTGAGGTAACCCTGCTATTCCGACTTTATTAGGACCTTTTCGGATTTGAATATAGCTTAATCCTTTTCGTTCTAATAGAGTAAAAAAAGCGACCGCTAATAATACACAGATATAAGCTAGTAAAGAAGAAATTACTGAAAGAAGCATTATAAAGAAAAGAATTTGAATCTTTATATTTAGGTCCTAAACCTAATGCATTTTTCTGCCACCTTTATTATAAAAAAAAGAACTTTCATCTTTATATTTAGGGCTTAAACCTAATGCACTTATCTGCCATTTCTATAAATATTTATGTTATTATTATAAGTTATCTAAATTAATAATTTTTATTTTAGATTGGTCCTTTCGTACTAAATCTAAAGATAAATTAAAGATAGAAACTGACCTGGCTCACGCCGGTCTGAACTCAGATCATGTAGAATTTTAATGGTCGAACAGACCAACCCTTGAAGACTTCTGCATCTTACAGGATATTCTAGTCCAACATCGAGGTCACAAACCCTTTTTTCGATATGAACTCTCAAAATGGATTATGCTGTTATCCCTACGGTAACTAATTCTTTTAATCATTAATAATAATGGATCATTACTCATAAGTCTTGAAATTATTAAGAAGTTTTTTTTGTTCCTTAGTCGCCCCAACCAAAATTTTTTATAACTTAAAATATTAATAAATTTTTTTTATTTTATAAATTTATTTAAAGCTCGATAGGGTCTTCTTGTCTTTTAATTTTATTTAGGATTCTTCACCTAAAAAATAAATTCTATTTAGTCTCATAGAGACAGCTTTACTCTCGTCAAACCGTTCATACTAGCCCTCAATTATAGGGCAAATGATTATGCTACCTTTGCACGGTCAGGGTACCGCGGCCGTTAAATTATTATCACCGGGCAGGTCCGACTCCTTATATATTAAGATCAAGGAGCCATGTTTTTGATAAACAGGCGGAGTAAATTATTTGCCGAGTTCCTTTATGAGATTTAATCTTTAAATTAAGTATTTTATCTTAAATTTTATTTATTTAAGATATAATAATATAAAAATACTAATCTTAGCATTGATATTTATCCTATATAATTATGGATAATTTTCTCCTAATAATATTACACATAGTTATTTTGTCTTTAAATTTTAAATAAATTATAACACATTTCAGAATTTTAGCTAATTTCAAGCTTAAATTTCAATAAAGTTATTTATGTTTTGTTTTATTTTTTACCACTGAGCTTATCCCCAGTAGTCTGTTCAATTCGCACTTAAGTAATTTGAATTAATTTTTCAATTTAATTTTTCGAATTTCGATACTTCTATATCTCTTGGTAGAAAACTAGCTATCATCTAATACGGATAAAATTTCATTTCTACTCTTACTTTTAAGAAAGTTTTTGCAACAACTAGTCTTTAGATACTATGATATCAAATAAAGAGTAGCTCATTAGATTTCGAGAAATTTATTTATTAAAGTTTATTCTAGCTAAGCCATGATACAAAAGGTACGCGCTACTAACGCTACTTTTATATAAATGAAAGTTTCCTTTACAGTACTTTTTGGATTCACATAAATAAAATATCAATCTCCTTTACAATATTTTTAGATGCTTCTAAAGAAATTAATATTAACATTAGATCTTAATTTTGATATAAAAATGACTTTTTATGTAAAGTATATATTCAGTGTAAGTGAATTGCATTAATTTATGCTACATTTTTCATCCAGGGACAATTTCCATTACCCCTACTATGTTACGACTTATCTCATTTTTCAACGAGAGCGACGGGCGATGTGTGCACACTCCAGAGCCAAATTCAAAAAATTTATATAAGAATTTTTACTTTCAAGTCCTCCTTCGTTAGATTATTCAATATTCTAATTCGTAATTATAAATTTTAATTGTAACCCATCCTCTCCTCTTCATAGGCTGCACCTTGATCTGACGTCTAAGATTAAAAACTCTCTTTTGTCAACTTCTATATTTTAAAAAGTTGCCTGGACGACGACGGTATACAAACTGATTAAACAAGAAAAGGTAAGGTTTCACGTGGATTGTCGATTATGAGACAGGTTCCCCTGAAAGGTGTGGAGTACCGCCAAGCTCTTTGAGTTTTAAGTTTTTGGACTCGTAGTACTCAGGTAGATAAATAATCAATTTAAAGTTTAGAATAATAGGGCATCTAATCCTAGTTTTTATCTAAAATATCATAGCTTCAATATATTAGTTTTAATTAAAATACTTCTTTATATTCAAATTTTACTTTTAAACAAAGAGTCTTAAAACTTTCTTATCTTATCTAACTATCTTTTTACCTATTTTACATAACTTGATTTCTTGGTCTAACCGCGGATGCTGGCACCAAGTTAACCAAATCTCTTAGCTCATCTAATGCAAGCTTTCGCTTCTTTCTTAATGTTTAACACTGGTGTATAGTGGTACAATCTTAGTGTCATTTCAAATATAATACTGTAAAAACTTAATAACACTAATTTTTTTAATAAATGTTATTAAATTTTTAACCTCACCGCTATCCATAAAAACCATGTGTATTTTTTTGCTATTATTATGTTATTAAGTCAGAGCCAAGCCTCACTTATGAAAATTTATAAATCTGTTTTTTAAAAAATGATTGTATTTTTAGAAAGCGTATTTGTTAAAAATAAAGTTTCTAGAGTGTATATGCACGTTAGATTTTCGTTCTAAAAGAATAAAATTATATTATTAGAAATATCTCTTGAGTATGAGTAGTACATTTGCCTTCCAAGTAAAAAGATTAATAAGATTTAAAAGAGATATTACAAAGCGGTGTTAGGGCACGAAGAATTTTGATTTCTTAAGAGAGGGTCATATCCTCCTGGTAAGATTTTAAGTTAAATAAACTGTAGGCCTTCAAAGCCTAAAATAAAAAATGATTTTTAAATCTTGACCTACTATAGTTTATCTAAAACGTTGAATTGCAAATTCAAAGATGAAATTAAAATTCTAGTAAGTTTTGTTAGATGGCTGAGGTTATAAGCGATAGACTGTAGATCTATTAACGGAGTTAAATCTCCTCAACAAATGTAAAATAAGCTAAATATGTAAGCTGTTGGGTTCATACCCCAAAAATGAACAAGAGTTCTTTTACAAAGTAACATAAGTTAATAGTTTTTAGTAACTATATTAATGAGGGTGTTCATCTGAATATAAAGTAATTAGTAAACAAAAAATATAAGCTTGAATTATACTAATACCAAATTCAAAGATGGTATAGAAAACTTGAATGCAAACTAATAGAAGTATTGAAAACATACCTGATAAAAAGAAACTTGCAGTTAAATAATTACCAATTAAAGTTAAGACAATATGTCCTGCACTTATATTAGCTGTAAGTCGAACAGAAAGCGTAATGGGACGAACCATAATACTTACAGTTTCAATGATTACTAAAAATGGATTTAAAGCAGCAGGAGCTCCTATGGGAAGTAATCCAGCTACTACAGAACTTGGATTAAAAAAAATAGCTGAAACAATCAAAGATAGCCACAAAGGGAGTCCTAACGACAATGAGACAGCTAAATGTCTAGTAGGGCTAAAAACATATGGAATTAAACCACTTAGATTTATAAAGATTAGAAAAACAAATAAACCTCTTACTACATTCAGAAATCCTCCCAAATTTAATCCAAATGAACGGAAAATTTGAGAAGAACCTGTATCTTTAAAAGTATTAATAAATGCAATTCATCTAGGAAAAGCTACTCAATAACTTGAACTGAAAATCAAAATAACAACTAAAGAGAACATTCATATTAAAAAATATATAGACATAAAGACTTGGTTTCTATCATCAAAAGAAGAAAAAATATCAACTAGCATTCTTTTATCAATTTCACTTATTTTCTTTAGCATCAACTACAGCAGATGCTTTTGTCGAAAAGTAAATTTTTGTTGATCATCAAATTAAAACTGAAACTATAAATACTGCGGCTCAAAATAATAAAAATAAAAAAATTCAGTTTAATGGAGAAAGCTGAGGCATGTAAGAGATACTAAATTATATTAGTAACATAAAACCGACAATTTTATATTATATTTTAACTAATCTCTTTAATTAATTATTCTGAAACATGAACTACCCATTCCATAAAATTTTCTAATGGAATAGCTTCAACTACAATAGGTATAAATGAATGATTTGCTCCACAAATCTCAGAACACTGACCATAAAATACTCCAGGATACTTAATATAGAAACTTAATTGATTTAATCGACCAGGAACAGCGTCAGCTTTAACTCCTAAAGAAGGTACAGTTCATGAATGAATTACATCTGCAGATGTAACAAGAACCCGAATGTCCGTTTGAGTTGGTAAAACAATTCGGTGATCAACTTCAAGTAAACGAAAATCACCTTTTTCTAAATCATTAGTTGGAATTATATATGAATCAAATTCAATATTTAGAAAATCAGAATACTCATAACTTCAATACCATTGGTGTCCAATTCTTTTTAAAGTTAATCCACAATCTCCTACTTCATCTAAAAGATAAAGTAGACGTAAAGAAGGAAGTGCTAAAAAAATTAGAATAATTGCAGGAATAATAGTTCAAATAGTCTCGATTTCTTGACCTTCTACTAATGAACGACAAGTAAGTTTATTAGTTATTAAAGAGACAGCAGCATAACCAACTAAACTAATAATTATTACTAGAATTATTATAGCGTGATCATGAAAAAAAATTAATTCTTCTATTAAAGGAGATGCAGCATCTTGAAATCCTAATTGTCCTCATAGACTCATATCTTATTTATCTAATTAGCTAGCAACTAATGCACCAGTCTCTGGTGCATTATGAAAATCTCTAGGTAAAATATTGTCTCATTCTAGAGCAGTACTTAAATGAGTTCTTCAAATTACGCTTCGCTGAGAAACTAAAGCCTCTCAGACAATTACTATAAAATAAAGAACAGCAATAAAAGAAATTATAGAACCAATTGAAGAAACTACATTTCATTTAGTATAACAATCAGGATAATCTGAATAACGTCGTGGTATTCCTGCTAATCCTAAGAAATGTTGAGGAAAAAATGTTACATTAACTCCAATAAATATAATATAGAAATGTGCTTTAGTTCATCGCGAATGCAATGTAACACCCGTTAACAATGGAAATCAATAATTGAAAGCACCAAATAAAGCAAAAACTGCTCCTATTGATAGCACATAATGGAAATGAGCAACTACATAATATGTATCATGTAATATAATATCTAATGAAGAATTAGATAAAACAATTCCAGTTAGACCTCCAACAGTAAATAGAAAAATAAAACCTAATGCTCAAAGCATTGGAGTTTCATACTTAATTTTTGCTCCATGAATAGTAGCAAGTCAACTAAATACTTTAATTCCAGTAGGCACAGCAATGATTATAGTAGCAGCCGTAAAATATGCACGGGTATCAACATCCATTCCAACAGTAAATATGTGATGAGCTCATACAATAAATCCCAAGACACCAATAGCTAACATTGCGTAAATTATACCTAATGTACCAAAAGTTTCTTTTTTAGCTGAGTAATGACTTACAATATGAGAAATCATCCCAAATCCAGGAAGAATGAGAATGTAAACTTCTGGATGTCCAAAGAATCAAAACAAATGTTGATATAAAATCGGATCTCCACCTCCAGCAGGATCAAAAAATGCAGTATTAAAATTTCGATCAGTTAAAAGTATCGTAATTGCTCCTGCTAATACAGGAAGTGACAAAAGTAATAGAATAGCTGTAATTTTCACAGATCATACAAAGAGAGGTAACCGTTCAAATTGTATACCTCGTCATCGTATATTAATAATTGTAGTAATAAAGTTTACAGCACCTAAAATCGAAGAAGCCCCAGCTAAATGAAGTGAAAAAATCGCTAAATCAACAGATCCACCGGCGTGAGCCAAGTTTCCAGATAAAGGAGGATACACTGTTCATCCAGTTCCTACACCTCTTTCTACAGCAGCTGAAGATAAAAGTAACAATAAAGCAGGAGGCAATAGCCAAAAACTTATATTATTAAGACGTGGAAAGGCTATGTCTGGTGCTCCTAATATTAAAGGAACTAATCAATTTCCAAACCCACCAATTATTATAGGTATAACAAGAAAAAAAATTATTACAAAAGCATGAGCTGTAACAATTACATTATAAAGTTGATCGTCTCCAAGTAAAGCCCCAGGCTGTCCTAATTCAGCCCGAATAAGTAAACTTAAAGCGGTACCAACTAATCCAGATCACATACCAAATAAAATATATAAAGTACCAATATCTTTATGATTTGTTGAAAATAGTCAACGCAT